AAGCTTATGGTATTGGTTACTTTTTTATTTAAGAAGCTTATGGCATTGGTTACTTTTTTATTCAATTTCCTTATGGCATTGGTTACTTATTTATTTAAGAAGCTTATGGCATTGGTTACTTTTTTATTTAAGAAGTTTATGGTATTGGTTACTTATTTATTCAATTGACTTATGGCATTGGTTACTTTATTATATTATAAGAAGCTTATGGCATTGGTAAGTTCAGTTTAATTATTATACGAATTATAGAATTCATTATAGAATTGAATTAATATGAGCAAGAGGATTTCTCTTGCTTTTGGCAGGCATCCCCTACTACTGGGGGGGCCTACTGGGCTATTAGCTCAGTGGTAGAGCGCGCCCCTGATAACTGCGTCGTTGTGCCTGGGCTGTGAAGGCTATCAGCCACATGGATAGTTCAATGTGCTCATCAACGCCTGACCCAAAGATGTGGATCATCCAAGGCACATTAGCATGGCGTACTCCTTCTGTTCGAACCAGGGTTGAAAACTGACTTTTTTTTACCAGGAGGATAGATGAGGTGATTAAGGTGAGATCGAATGTAGATCAAATTTTCTATTAATTCGTGGGATCTGGGCGGTCCTGGGCAGCCATGTATTTTGGCTACTTTTTCTCGAGAATCCATGCATATCTTATCAGTGTATGGAAGGCTATCTCTCGAGCACAGGCTGAAGTTCTTATTATTAAGCCTAAATGTTGAAAAAAACACCTAACAACACATCTTCACAGACCAAGAACTACGAGATCACCTTTTATTCTAGGGTGACGGAGGGATCATATCATTTGAATTCATGCTTTTTTCTTTGCGTAGGATGCGGGAAATATAGTCAGTATAGGTCCGGCCGGGATACTTTTTCTTTCTAAACCTAAAATAGTGGATAGTTAAATACTTGCTCGGTCTTCGACTCGTTCAATTACTTACTATGAACAATTTCCGGATCAGTAGATTAGGGAATCGTTATTCGTCTCCTAATAAACGATGAAAAAAGCAGGATCGAAAAAGGATCTTGGAGTGTCTGGGATTGGGTTAGGAGGATCTTATTAATACCTCCTTTTCTCTTCTCATCCAAATTTTGACTTCTTTATCTTGCCGTTGGTGAAGAAAAAGGAAGGATAGCAAGTACACTTGGAGAGCGCAGTACAGCGGAAAATTGTATGCTGTGTTCGGGAAGGATGAGTCGCTCCTGAATGAAGAGAGAACTTATTCTCATCGAATCATAGGTGCGATTATTTACTTCACGGGCGAGGTCTCTGGTTCAAGCCCAGGATAGCCCACCCATTATGCGCTATGTAGTAGGATTGTTGTCTGCTTCATTTGATATCTGCGGGGATATAGCTCAGTTGGTAGAGCTCCGCTCTTGCAATCGGGTCGTTGCGATTACGGGTTGGATGTCTGATTGTTTAGGCGGTAATGATAGTATTTTTACCTGAACCAGTGGCTCACTTTTTATCAGTAATGGGAGAAAGGACCGTAACATGCCACTAAAAAACTCTATTAAGACGAAGATAGACTGTCAAGAATGTAGAGAAGGTAGGGTGGGTAGTTGGTTAGATCTAGTATGGATCGTACATGGTCCATAGTTGGAGTTGGCGGCTCTCCTAGGGATCTTTCTTATAGGATCCTCGGGGAAGAGGATCAAGTTGGCCCTTGCGAACAACTTGATGTACTATCTCCCTTCAACCCTTTTTAGCCCAAAAAAACGGGGGCAGAAGGAAAAGTCATGCCATGGACCGACCCCATCATCTCCACCCCGTAGGAACTACGAGATCGCTCCAAGGATGCTTTCGTCATCCAGGGGTCACAGACCGACCACAAACCCTGATTTGAGAAGTGGAACGCATTAGCTGTCCCTTCTGATTGGGCAGAAAGGGTCGGAGAAGGGCAATCTTTTTAAGATAAGACCAAAGATGGAAAAAAGAAGAGCTTTTTGTTCCTGGTTCTTCCGGAGTTTGAATTCTTAAGAACTTCAAGAATTCCTAGGGTCAACAACTTATTGCTTTTGGGAGGAGTTGCTCTTTGGAGAGCACAGTACAATGAAAATTGTGAGCTGTGTTCGGGGGGAAGGCTATTGTCGATTGTTGACCTTCTATGGTAGACTTAATCAAGAGGGTTCAATAGACAGTGGTTGACCCTGTGGCGGATGCCAGCGGTTCGAGTCCGCTTATCTCCACCCCGTGATGATTCTGCGGAGCAGATCAGTCATAATCGGCAGTTTTATCTATGATTTATTTTATCGTTCATGGACGTTGATAAGATGCTTTCATGTCTTTAATATTAGTAGCTCCTTAAGACGGCCTTGAGCGGCAAGGTTCAAAAAACTAAGGGCGTACGGTGGATACCTAGGCACCCAGAGACGAAGAAGGGCGTGTTAATCGACGAAATGCTTCGGGGAGTGGAAATTGAGCATAGATCCGGAGATTCCCGAATAGGTTAACCTTTTTAACTATCTGTTGAATCCATAGGCAGACAAGGGACAAC